ATCTGTCTTCTCTATAAAGGACCTGAAATACCTTGCTTACGTATCATTGGAAAATGCATTAACATAAATACGGCAGTAAGAAGAGGTAATACAAAAGTGTGTAAACTATAAAAACGGGTCAAAGTAGATTGACCCACACTAGCACTTCCACGCAATAACTCTACTAAAGGTGATCCTATTACGGGAATAGCTTCAGGTACGCCTGTCACGATTTTTACTGCCCAATAACCGATTTGGTCCCGGGGTAAGGAATAACCAGTTACACCAAACGATGCAGTCAATACACCCAGAACCACACCCGTAACCCAAGTCAATTCGCGAGGTTTTTTAAATCCGCCCGTGAGATACACACGAAATACGTGTAGGATCATCATTAGGACCATCATACTTGCTGACCATCGATGAACTGATCGGATTAACCAACCAAAGTTGACTTCAGTCATTATGTATTGAACAGAGGCAAAAGCCTCCGTAACGGTCGGACGATAGTAAAAAGTCATAGCAAAACCCGTAGCTACTTGTACTAAAAAACAAGTAAGTGTGATCCCTCCTAGACAATAAAATATATTGACATGAGGAGGAACATATTTACTAGTTATATCATCTGCAATCGCCTGAATCTCGAGACGCTCCTCGAACCAATCATATACTTTATTGAGATAGGTAAACCAAGGGGACTCCCCCTCTGAGAACCGTATATGAGAATTTCATCTCGTACGGCTCAAGCAGAAACACCCAAATACTGATTACAATGGATATGTAATAGAAAATTTGAAATTTCTTATTTATCCACTTGATTCAATCGTCTCTGAAGATACGAAGGAACCAAAATCCGAACTCTCTTCTTTGTTGTGATGAGAATGCCAAAATATCAAGTTAGCTCATCTGTCTTTATGTTGATCGTTACAGGCCTCTTGAATCTTCTATTCCCCTATTTATTTGTTATTTGATTTGTTGTTTTTGTTTGTGCGTAATGCAGATTGACTATTGTTTACTATTTTTTTTTGATAGGAATTCTCTTGTTGAGACCCTATGAATCGATTGAAACCTCAGATTCATACTAGAACCACGATGATTCAATAAAACCCAAAAACTAAGACCAAGGGTTCTATGAGTAAGAACTATTTGATCATCACTTATTCATAGATGTAATGACTAAAAATCCAGAGAAAGATTTGTCCTTCGGTCAAAATAAGCATGATTCTAAAGGAAGAAAAATCGTTCAATTTATCAAATACCTCTTTGTTTGAAAATTTTTTGAAGTCCAGTCACGAGGTCTGAATAGTAGGTATGAATCATAGTTCAAATATTTCTTGATCTATTCCATATATTCCGTGCTCCAGATACTAGGATGAATATCCGACGAGGCAGAACCATCTCTGTCGAGATGACAGACCCATTCTCTGTACTATCAATAGGATCAATTATAACAAGTCGCACACTCATATTCCGGAAATACCGAAACAACGGAATTCCACGGTCAAACTACCAGAATGGACTATAAATCTGAGTCCTAAGTGATTCATTTTTGATTGAAAAGCTAGGGCTTCTGGTTCTTATGGACCTAATTCATTGAAATTCCATCCAGTAAAACGGAAGAATTATAAATCTCTAAAATAATAGATAGGAATATCGCAAATAGAGCCATTGCGACACCCATAAATGGGGTGGTTCCCCACCCAGGAGCCACTTTACCATATTCTGAATTCAATGGTTTCAATAAATCCCCTGTAATAGTTCGTCTTGGCCCAGATCTAGCACTACCCTCAACGGTTTGTGTAGCCATAAATACTATTGCATTGGTTGAGATCTGTTGACTTTGTATACTATTCCGTTGTAAATAAACGATCTTATCGTAGCATAGATCCATCGTGGTCTTGAAATTCTCTAATAATGGAAACAGCAACCTTAGTCGCCATCTCCATATCTGGTTCACTTGTAAGCTTTACAGGGTACGCCTTATATACCGCTTTTGGGCAACCCTCTCAACAACTAAGAGATCCATTCGAGGAACACGGAGACTAATTGAAGTAATGAGTCCCCCATATGGGGGACTCATTACTTCAATTAAGATAATGAAAAATCATTTCATCTTTTTAGTCGGGACCTTAGGCGGTTCTCGAAAAAATATAGCGAAAAAGATTATCCCTAAAGTCGAGACTAAGAGGAATGTATAAACCAATGCTTCCATAGATTCGATCGTTGTTTACAATTATAGCTTCCACACCTGTTCATTTAGGATTATTTCCCAGATAAAGAAAGGACAAGAGCAAAGAAAGGCGATGATTCAAATCAATATTTCTACGGTACCTTATGTCAAATCAAAAAAATCAAATATAGAGGCGAAAGATACCGGAGCAATGTTGTATCAGACTACCTGTCTCCTTGTAGTTGGATCTCCAAGTTTTTGGAATGCTCCAAATTCCACTTGAGCATCCAAATCTGGGTCAATCCCAGCAAAAACATCTCTGAACAAGGTTCGAGCGCCATGCCAAATGTGTCCGAAAAAGAAGAGCAAAGCAAACGTAGCATGTCCAAAAGTGAACCAACCCCTTGGACTGCTCCGAAAAACACCATCGGATTTCAAAGTAGCACGATCTAATTCAAAAATTTCACCCAATTGGGCACGTCTAGCATATTTTTTCACAGTAGCAGGATCGCTATAGCTGACTCCATTGAGTTCGCCACCATAGAACTCAACAGTTACACCCACTTGTTCGACACTATACTTCGATTCTGCCCTTCTAAAAGGAACATCGGCTCTCACAATTCCGTCTCCGTCCACCAAAACTACTGGAAATGTTTCAAAAAAAGTAGGCATACGGCGTACAAAAAGTTCATGCCCTTCTTTATCTCTAAAGATAGGGTGTCCTAACCATCCAACAGCTATCCCATCCCCGTTGTCCATTGAGCCTGCCCGGAATAATCCACCTTTCGCCGGATTATTACCGATGTAATCATAAAAAGCTAATTTTTCGGGAATTTTAGACCAAGCTTCCGATAAACTCAGATTTTCGGCTAGACTGGCGCCAACTCTTCGATATATTTCTTGCTGGAAGTATCCCTGATCCCACTGATAACGAGTGGGACCAAATAATTCGATCGGGGTAGTTGCTGAACCATACCACATAGTTCCAGCAACAACGAAAGCTGCAAAAAAGACAGCAGCGATACTACTGGAAAGGACAGTTTCAATATTGCCCATACGTAATCCTTTGTATAGACGTTGGGGTGGGCGGACACTAAGATGGAATAGACCTGCTAATATACCCAATGTACCTGCTGCAATATGATGAGAGGCTATTCCTCCCGGAACAAAGGGATCAAAACCTTCCGCACCCCACGCTGGATTTACAGATTGTACTTTTCCGGTTAGGCCATAAGGATCGGATACCCATATTCCAGGACCATACAAGCCTGTTACATGAAATGCGCCAAACCCAAAGCAAGCCACCCCTGAGAGAAATAAATGAATTCCAAAAATCTTGGGCAAATCCAAAGAGGGTTTTCCCGTACGTTCATCACAGAATATTTCTAGGTCCCAATACACCCAATGCCAGATAGCTGCTAAGAAGCACAAGCCAGAAAACACAATATGTGCCCCGGCCACACCTTCGTAACTCCAAATACCCGGATTCGTTATAGTTCCTCCTGTAATACTCCAACCGCCCCATGAATTGTTTATTCCTAAACGAGTCATGAAGGGTATAACGAACATACCCTGTCTCCACATTGGATCAAGAACGGGGTCAGAAGGATCAAAAACTGCTAATTCGTATAGAGCCATCGAACCGGCCCAACCGGAAACTAGAGCTGTATGCATTATATGGACAGAAAGCAGCCGACCGGGATCATTCAATACGACGGTATGAACACGATACCAAGGCAAACCCATGGAAATACCCCTTTCTCAAAGAAAAAATAGATACTATGTAACTTTATCACATTGGAAATAACTATGCTATGGACCTCACCCTTTCATTGGATTATCTCGAAACAAGGGTTAATATTTATTCTGTTCCGTTAGTAATAATTGAACAATTCTGTTCGTGGGAACAAAGAGAAGCAGATCTATTCTATACCCAATAAGTACCAATACGCAATGGGGGGATTAATCCTATTTTTTGTGAGCGAATGTATAGATACTTGTTTCTCATTCGAACGATCCGTTCGTAAGAATTTTCCTTTATTCCGTCTTCCTCTATGAATCTTCCAATCTATCGATAAAATACGATAAACGACAATATTATGAAGACAATAAACCATTGTTTGTTACGTTTCCACATCAAAGTGAAATAGAATACTTAATTTTTCTTTCATTTAATGCCCATTGGTGTTCCAAAAGTACCTTTTCGGAGTCCTGGAGAGGAAGATGCAGTTTGGGTTGACGTATAGTGTGACTTGTCAGACATATTGGGTCATATGGGATTTCCCCGTTCTCTCCCCCGATCGAGATATCCTCTGTTTCGCCCAAGAAAGATTGATTGAACCGTCAATAATTCGAAGCGTGAAGTGCAATTAGATCAATTTATTTGGTTGGAGGATCAATATTCTCAATTAAAAGAATTTATGGTTGGCTTGGACCAATAAAATGAAGTATACAGGCTCCGTTCAGAAAATACCAAGGTAATCCATGTATGATTACCACCCTATCAGAAATGATTCCTTTATACCATATGAGTGATCTCAAATTGCCAATTAATGGAATAATATGATGAATACATCGAATATTTTGTGGAAGGCATGAAAATGAAACAAATTGAAAAAAAAAGAAGTCATAGCAAAAAGAAGTGGTACTGGGATCATTTGTCCTATATGTGCAAATCGAATTCGGGCAGATCTTTACCCGGAGTAGAGCATAAACCTAAAAGAGTGGAAGAGGCCCATTCGGGAACAAGAAAATTACATCGTGATTTAGATCTCGATGAAACAATACATCAATGAGGGGTTAGCTCGATAAGTTCAGTGAATTCTTTTTTGATTTTATAGGGAAGCAAGTCAAAACTCATGTTTCTTAAAAAATGGAAGAAAAAGCCCGCTACGAAAAAAGAAATAGGGCTGGAATCGACAATTTCTTTTTTTTTTTTTATTTTCTCAATTTTGATTTTTTGAACCGTATGCACCCAAAGGTGCGTGTACGGTTCCTAAGGAATAGAATTTTGTCCTAATCAACCGACTTCATCGAGAAAGATTACTTTTTTTAGGCCAAGAAGTTGATAGCGAGATCTCGAATCAACTTGTTGGTCTCATGGTATATCTCAGTATAGAGGATGATACCAGGGATCTGTATTTGTTTATAAATTCTCCCGGCGGATGGGTAATCCCAGGAATAGCTATTTATGATACTATGCAATTTGTGCCACCAGATGTGCATACAATATGCATGGGATTAGCCGCTTCAATGGGATCTTTCATCCTGGTTGGAGGAGAAATTACCAAACGTCTAGCATTCCCTCACGCTTGGCGCCAATGAGTTTTTTTATTTGAGAGAAAAAAAGACTATGCCTTCGTCATATGGAATATGAATAAAATAATAATAATATTAAGTAATAATAGCATGGCATTTCAAGTTCGATATGAGCAAACTATTATTATTTTTTCATAATATGAGATTATGTATCGAGATAGTAGTATGAAAGAAAGGTTATTTCCGACTTGATCTTATGTATCGGGGTCCATTTCAGCGTCACAAACCTTTTTGCTTCCACATCAGAAGTCTCTTTCCAATATTTATGTTATGAAAGAGTGTGAAAATAAAAAAAAAAAAGATCATTTTTTACTTATTTTTATTTGATCGGATCAGAAAGAAACTTTGGGATTGCTGAATCACAGACGAGATAAATATATAAAGCAACGGAACCATCATAGTATTTTTTGATTACTCCGAAAGGAAGGATGGTAAATGGATCATTCAACGATCTGGGTCTGATAGATTCGACTTGTCTCTTTCTTCGATGAAAAAAGAGAAAAAAAATTCCATTACAGAGCCGTATGCACAAAAGATGCCTGTACGGTTGTTCAATTCTATCTTTTTCTCCCTGCTTGTTATTCTTTATCCCTTCCCTTCGCCCAATCATGCGAGATAGAGGAATCGTTCATTATGTTATATCATCAGGGTTATGATCCATCAACCTGCTAGTTCTTTTTATGAGGCACCCACAGGAGAATTTATCCTGGAAGCGGAAGAACTACTGAAACTCCGCGAAACCCTCACAAGGGTTTATGTACAAAGAACGGGCAATCCTTTATGGGTTGTATCCGAAGACATGGAAAGGGATGTTTTTATGTCAGCAACAGAAGCCCAAGATTATGGCATTGTTGATCTTGTAGCGATCGAAAATACCGGGGATTTCGCATAAATCTTTGATTCCATTTCGAATCATAATTTGAATGAACCCTTATTTGATCTTTTATCTTCTTACCTGGGTAAAATATGAAATGGAAGTAATTCATAATCATCCGGTTAGGATCGATCTAAACCAGCCCATTCTGTATATGATTCAGCATGCCAACTATTAAACAACTTATTAGAAACACAAGACAGCCAATCAGAAATGTCACGAAATCCCCCGCTCTTCGAGGATGTCCTCAGCGTCGAGGAACATGTACTAGGGTGTATGTGCGACTCGTTCAGATCATGAGCTAGAACAAATGAGACGATTTTTACAGTATCAATGACTCGTACCAATGAATAGAATGGAAGAACTCCATTCACTATCGAAAAATAAAGATCTCTCGTATACCTCTATTTGTATGGAATTTATGGTTTCCATTGGTGCAAATCCAATCACCTCGATTTGAGATGAAAAGCAATTCCCATTGGTAGCAAATGGTTATCCATTAAGCGGGGGAATGATATTTAAGAAGCAGAAAGATTATGCTCCTACTCTTGCAAGAACGGACTAACAGGGTCAGCTACCTATTCAACCTTCATAATTAAATGCCGTCACTGTATGGATAGATCCCATTGAAAAAAGACCTATTACTCGATAATTCATCGGTAGAGCCAAAGAGCGTGAACTGTACAAGTTACCAATAACATTGATTAAATGAGGAAAGGGGCTCCGGTGTATAGAGAGGACCTCGCCGTTTAAGAAGTAACCATAGAAACGATGGAAGCCACTATTTGTCCATTTACGATTTATTTTATACCTAATATCGGTACAATTTCTTTTTTTTTTTTGAGGTGAAATGCCTGGAAGAAATAAAAAAATCGTGGTTGGGAAGGTTATAGTAGCAAAAGCCATTGGAATTTGTATTTTAATTTTATACATCGGAAGAATCCGTTTTGTTATTAATAAACCAGGAGAGGGGAAAAGAATGACTGAAAGAAAAGAAATCAATTAGTTATTCATCCAAGTTTCTTTTGATTCAATGACCAGAGTTAGACGAAGATATATAGCTCGGAGACGTAGAACAAAAATTCGTTTATTTGCAGCAACCTTTCGAGGGGCTCATTCAAGACTTACTCGAACTACTACTCAACAGAAAATGAGAGCTTTGGTTTCCACTCATCGGGATAGAGGCAGGCGAAAGAGAAGTTTTCGTCGTTTGTGGATCACTCGGATAAATGCAGTAACTCGTGAGAATAGGGGATCCCATAGTTATAGTCGATTAATACTTGATCTGTACAAGAGGCAGTTGCTTCTTAATCGTAAAATACCTGCACAAATAGCCATATCAAATAGGAATTGTCTTGACACGATTTCCAATGCGATCATCAAATAAGGAGATTGGAAGGAATTCACTGGAATACTTTAAACGGAGTTCCCCGGAGAATGAACTCCGGGAGGGTATAGTAGAAATTCGTATGATAAGATAAGTAGTAGGAATGAACGAACACGTTTCAATAAAAAAAAAAAAGATTTATTCTTCCCCCATTCTTTTTTTATTATTACATTACGGCGCGACAATCTCTCGGCTTTTTCGAACAAAACTTCAATCTGAGTTCGAATTAGAGTTTTGATTCGATTGAGGAATAGGCTTATTTATTTCTGGTTCTAGGACTAGTAGTTCTAGGGATCGACCCGGTTCTCTCAAACTGTTTCTCATTATTAAGAAAAGGTAACGAAGATAAAATACGAGCTTGTTTTATAGCAATAGTAATTAATCGTTGTTGTTTCAAGGTTAATCTATTCACTCGTCTAGATAATATTTTTCCTTGTTCACTAATAAATTGATTAATTAAACTCATGTTTCTATAATCAATTCGATCCCCCGATCCAATTGGGGGCAAACGCCTATGAAAAGATCGCTTGGATTTATGAAAGGGCCGCTTGGATTTATCCATGGTTTATTTCTTATTTCTAAAATCCTATTTCTTCATTCATTTCGGATCCGACCAAAATAGGACTGGATTTGTATATATTATATATGTATATGTAATTTCTTCCTCTTCCTTGGAAGAGTGGCACACGCGTTCCATTCGATTTATTTCTTTATCTCCCCATGAATCGTATGTTTGTAACAATAAGGGCAGAATTTTTTCAAGTCCAATTGACTAGGTGTATTGTGTCGATTCTTTTGAGTAATATATCTGGAAATGCCCCGCGATTCTTTATTCAAACCATTTCGGACACAACTGGTACATTCCAAAATAACTACTACTCTGACATCTTTACCCTTAGCCATGAACCTCCTTTGGATTTTGAATTCACTCAATTCTTCTATTTTCGATTCGAACCGAAGCGAAGAAGAAAGGAATGAAAAATAAATAGACGAGAAGTTGCTAACTCGAAATCCAATTCAATTATGAAAGATTTCGTTGCAATCAATAGAGTAATCAAATTATTAAGTAATACAAATATTTCTAACTATCAATTATTCCCAATCCCAGTATTTCATTTAGTATCTTGTATGATCTTGAACAGCCTGCCCTCGACCCACATTTCCATTTCTGTTCTCCCTATATTAACCCGAACCCGAGTTTCGATGAGATTCAATCCACTTTTATTCTTTACTCTTTCTTTCCTATCCTAAAGAACTGAAAAAAAGGGGGGGGTTAGTCGCAGAGAATTTATTGTATCTCTAATCTTCTTGATCCCTTCCCATGTCAATAACTAGAATGAAAAAAAGGGGAATGTCAACGCATCTGGGAATAAACGATTGATCTCTATCAATAGACCCGCCAAAGACCCGAACCATAGAGTAGTTAGCACAGGTGCCGTGGAGAGATATGTTTTTATATCTCGCATTGAAAATCCTCCTTCTTTTTCTTTAACTTTATTGACTTTATTGTATATTGTAATACATATATGATCAGATGCATATGTAGTTAAAGATCATTTGTACGGGGAATCTCTAACCAAAATGGATATATACAACGATCCGGTAGATGAAATCTACCTGTCCCTAAAACAGAAAAAGATGAACCCTCCTTCCTGAGCACTACTGATAAATATTCATTCCTTTATACGTTTATACGTTAGGTATGTATATAATTCTTTATGAGAATGAAACCAAAAAGAAGAAATGGCAAAAGAAATTCTATTTAGATAGAGGAAATTAGGATGTGGAAAACAAAACATGGATTCCCTACAATGGCACTGTACAACAAATGAAAGGGATGTAGCGCAGCTTGGTAGCGCGTTTGTTTTGGGTACAAAATGTCACGGGTTCAAATCCTGTCATCCCTACTTATCACTTCTCCTATGGACAGTAACGAGGGGTCAATTGAGATCGATTCAAATTGGACACAATCTACCATTTTATGATACTATACATACAAGATGTATTGGGGGTACAAAAAGAATCCTTTTCTTGACATCCGTATCTCCCATCATAATAAAGCGCTCTTAGTTCAGTTCGGTAGAACGTGGGTCTCCAAAACCCGATGTCGTAGGTTCAAATCCTACAGAGCGTGATTCTGTTCTTTTAATGTTGAATCACAATAAAATAACTTCACTAACTTGAACTGCAACCTGAATTTGACCTCCTGGAGATTAAGGAGGAGGTCAATTAAAAAAAAGAGATGTTACTCAATTAAAGGTCCAACTGATCG